TGTGAAAAAGTTAAGACCGCGGGCTCGAGGACGTAGTTATCTGATAAAAAGACCAACATGTCATATAACAATTGTATTAAAAGATAAATCTAAATCATTTTTAGATCAATCTAAGATTTAGATTCATATAAAATAAAAAAATATGGATGAAAAATAAAATAGAATAGAAAAATATGGGACAAAAAATAAATCCACTTGGTTTCAGACTTGGTACAACTCAAAGTCATCATTCCTTTTGGTTCACACAACCAAAAAATTATTCCGGGGGCCTACAGGAAGATGCAAAAATACGGAATTGTATCAAGAACTATGTACAAAAAAATAGGAAAATATCCTCAGGTTTCGAAGGAATTGCACGTATAACAATTCAAAAAAAAATTGATTTGATCCAAGTCATAATCTATATTGGATTCCCAAATTTATTAATAGAGGGGCAAACACGAGGAATCGAAGAATTACAGATGAATGTACAAAAGGAGTTTCATTCTGTAAACCGGAGACTCAACATTGCTATCACAAGAGTTGAAAAACCTTATGGACAACCTAATATTCTTGCAGAATATATAGCTTTACAATTAAAAAATAGAGTTTCGTTTCGAAAAGCAATGAAAAAAGCTATTGAATTAACTGAACAAACGGATACAAAAGGAATTCAAGTGCAAATAGCAGGCCGTATCGACGGAAAAGAAATTGCACGTGTTGAATGGATCAGAGAGGGTAGAGTTCCCCTACAAACAATTCGCGCTAAAATTGATCATTGTTCCTATACAATTCGAACTATTTATGGAGTATTAGGTATAAAAATTTGGATATTTGTAGACGAGGAATAATCAACCTTGTCTTCCCATTCTGTCCAGTGATAAAACAAAAAATGACAAACTCTTTCATTCTTTTTTCGTTAAAAATAAAAAAATGAGCAATTCTAATTCTATAAGGTTAAATAAAAATTCGATTGATCATTTGGTATAATTGCTATGCTTAGTGTGTGACTCGTTAGTTTTTTCTTTATAGTTTCAAGTTGGGATTCAAAAAAAAAATAAATAAACTGACCCCTGCTATAAACTTTGTAATTATATAAAATAAACTAATAACCAACTTATTGCTTCGTATTGTCGAGATCCCAAGAAACAGTCACTATATGAATGAGTGGATCTATCATATGGTTGTAGCAACTGAAATTCTTTCAACAAAAAATAGATCTGATTATGGGTTGTAAAGCAAAAAAAAAAAATAAAGGGATGTGGATAAATGGAAGGATGATAGAAAGAAAGAACAAAAATATCAATGATTTATGATTCCAATATGTATGGTCTATGAATCACGTCATAAAAGGCAGTGTGATAAAGCATCAATACTGATAATCAATACTGATAAGATAATTATAAATATAAGAATTTAAAAATTAAATAATTTAAAATAGAATAAAATAATAAAGAGCCTTCAGGTTAATAAAAACTGAGGAAATTGACTTGGGAACCAATTTTGTTGGAAGCTCCATTGCAAAGTTCGGACCTAACCATTAATGGAGAAGCTATGGGAACGACAGAACCTGTGACTGCATAGGCTTCTATTGAAAACGAATCCTAATAATTCATTGGGTGGGATGGCGGAACGGACCAAGAAAAAATTGATTTATTCTGAGAGGTTATGAATTGAACCTTCGAATGAAACAGGAAAGAGTAAATATTCGCCCGCGAAACCTCTATTTATTGGATTACAATCTTTTGTCGTAATTCGATAGAGGTAAAAAAAAAATAAGGAAAGGATTCGTTATGTTATAAAAATAAAAAAGAGAAACATTACATTATCTATAAAGATACATAAATGTACACACACGTCTAGCTGTATTGTATATCTTGTATCTACATCTTCCTTCTTATGTAAGAAATTAAATATCAATAAAAGCCATTACTTGGTGTATTATCTATTACTGTGTACCTATTAATGTGTATCTATTAATGTGTATCTATAATATTATTTTATTGAATTTGAATCCTTTCATTCGCGAGGAGCTGGATGAGAAGAAACTCTCATGTCCGGTTCTGCAGTAGAGATGGAATTAAGAAACAACCATCGACTATAACCCCAAAAGAACCAGATTTCGTAAACAGCATAGAGGAAGAATGAAAGGAATATCTTGTCGAGGCAATCATATTTGTTTCGGCAGATATGCTCTTCAGGCACTTGAACCTGCTTGGATTACAGCTAGACAAATAGAAGCAGGGCGAAGAGCAATGACACGATATGCGCGTCGTGGTGGAAAAATATGGGTACGTATATTTCCCGACAAACCTGTTACAGTAAGACCCGCGGAAACACGTATGGGTTCGGGGAAGGGATCTCCTGAATATTGGGTATCCGTTGTTAAACGGGGTCGAATACTTTATGAAATGGGTGGAGTATCAGAAACTGTAGCTAGAGCAGCTATTGAGATAGCTGCGCGCAAAATGCCTATACGAACTCAATTTCTTATTTCAGGATAGAGATGTAGAACTAAACAAAAAGGGGTATTGGGGATGAAAAAACAACCGCAGGTTTATTTATTTCTGGACGGACAATATTTCTTTTTTTCTTTCATACTTTTGCATTGAAATAACAGATTGAAATAAAAATGATATGATTCAACCTCAGACCCTTTTGAATGTAGCGGATAACAGCGGAGCTCGAAAATTGATGTGTATTCGAATCATAGGAGCTGGTAATCACCGATATGCTCATATTGGTGATGTTATTGTTGCTGTAATCAAAGAAGCAGTTCCCAATATGCCTCTCGAAAGATCAGAAGTAATTAGAGCTGTAATTGTACGTACATGTAAAGAACTCAAACGTGAAAACGGTATGATAATACGATATGACGACAATGCTGCAGTTGTCATTGATCAAGAAGGAAATCCAAAAGGAACTCGAGTTTTTGGTGCGATCGCTCGAGAATTGAGACAGTTAAATTTTACTAAAATAGTTTCATTAGCTCCCGAAGTATTATAAATAGTAGTAGATGAGACTATGATATAGTAGGGTATCTGAAATAGATCAAATAGATCAAATTAGTAGATTGTGTCTCACGTATATACTTTATAATAAAAAAAAGAAAAAAAAAAAGGAAACATGTTGATTATATCAAAATTAGGAGGAACCCATAATTCTAGTTCGTCATGGGTAGGGACACTATTGCCGATCTAATAACTTCTATAAGAAATGCTGACACGGATAAAAAAGGAAGGGTTCGAATAGCATCTACAAATATCACCGAAAACATTGTTAAAATACTTCTACGAGAAGGTTTTATTGAAAACGTTCGGAAACATCAGGAGAGTAACAAATATTTCTTGGTTTCAACTCTGCGACATAGAAAAACCAGAAAAGGAATATATAAAACTAGAACCATTTTAAAGCGTATCAGCCGGCCCGGCTTACGAATTTATTCCAACTATCAACGAATTCCTAAGATTTTGGGTGGAATGGGAATTGTAATTCTTTCTACTTCTCGAGGTATAATAACAGATCGAGAAGCTCGACTAGAAAGAATTGGAGGAGAAATTTTGTGTTATATATGGTAATCTTCCACCTCTGGTATCCGAATTTGATCTCTAACTTCCTATTTGTAAAATAGAGAGGAAAAGTGAGTTATATAACTCTTCCTCCATTAGTTGATACTTCAAGGAGGTTACCTGGAATGAAAGAACAAAAATTGATTCATGAGGGTTTAATTACTGAATCACTTCCCAACGGTATGTTCCGGGTCCGTTTAGATAATGAAGATCTAATTCTAGGATATGTTTCAGGGAGGATCCGCCGCAGTTTTATACGGATACTACCGGGAGATAGAGTAAAAATTGAAGTAAGTCGTTATGATTCAACCAGGGGACGTATAATTTATCGACTTCGCAACAAAGATTCGAACGATTAGGTTATTTTTTTAACCATGGGTATACAATTCGAAGTTCAAAAAAAAATTCAAGAGACTTATTCTCTTCCAAGAAGTGGATTCAGAATTAAGGTAAGGAATAAAAAATATGAAAATAAGGGCTTCCGTTCGTAAAATTTGTGAAAAATGTCGACTGATTCGCAGGCGTGGACGAATTATAGTGATTTGTTCCAATCCGAAACATAAACAGAGACAAGGGTAATTCTTCTAAAAAAGAACTTTACTTTCAAAAAAAAAAAAAATATATGTAAAAATAAGGTAAAGGATCTGTTTTAACATGAAATGGATATCTCCGTATCTTTTCTTTTTGTATATTTCTGACTCATAAATATGAGATGATAAAATATGACAAAAGCTATACCAAGAATTGGTTCACGTAGGAATGGGCGTATTGGTTCACGTAAGAATGGACGTAGAATACCAAAAGGCGTTATTCATGTTCAAGCGAGTTTCAACAATACCATTATAACTGTTACAGATGTACGAGGTCGGGTAGTTTCTTGGGCCTCCGCCGGTACTTCTGGATTCAAAGGCACAAGAAGAGGAACACCTTATGCTGCTCAAGCCACAGCGGTAAATGCTATTCGTACAGTGGTTGATCAGGGTATGCAACGAGCAGAAGTTATGATAAAGGGTCCTGGTCTCGGAAGAGATGCAGCATTACGAGCCATTCGTAGAAGTGGTATATTATTAAGCTTCGTACGTGATGTAACACCTATGCCACATAATGGATGTCGACCTCCTAAAAAAAGACGTGTGTAGAAATAAGAATTAAACCGATTTCAAGAGAAATAAATGATCAAATAATAATACTAGTATAGTATGGTTCGAGAGGAAGTAGCAGGATCCACTCGAACACTACAGTGGAAGTGTGTTGAATCAAGAGTAGACAGTAAGCGTCTTTATTATGGTCGTTTCATTCTGTCACCACTTATGAAAGGTCAAGCTGATACCATCGGTATTGCCATGCGAAGAGCCTTACTTGGAGAAATAGAAGGAACATGTATCACACGTGCAAAATCTAAGAAGGTGCCACATGAATATTCTACGATAGTAGGTATTGAGGAATCAGTAC